GCTAGTGTAGCTTAACTAAAGCATAACACTGAAGATGTTAAGATGGGCCCTAGAAAGCCCCACAAGCACAAAAGCTTGGTCCTGACTTTACTGTCAGCTTTGATTTAAATTATACATGCAAGTATCTGCAGCCCTGTGAGAATGCCCTACTTATTCCCACGCGGAATAAAGGAGCAGGCATTAGGCACAACCCTAAGTTAGCCCATAACGCCTTGCTTAGCCACACCCCCAAGGGAACTCAGCAGTAGTAGACATTAAGCCATGAGTGAAAACTTGACTTAGTTAAAATCAAGAGGGCCGGTAAAACTCGTGCCAGCCACCGCGGTTATACGAGAGGCCCAAGTTGACAGACCAACGGCGTAAAAAGTGGTTAGTATACAATTTAACTAAAGCCAAACACCCTCAAAGTTGTCATATGCTATCGAAGGCAGGAAGAACCTCCACGAAAGTGGCTTTAAACAATACAACCCCACGAAAGCTAGGGAACAAACTGGGATTAGATACCCCACTATGCCTAGCCCTAAACACAGGTGACATTTTACACCCCTATTTGCCAGGGAACTACGAGCCACAGCTTAAAACCCAAAGGACTTGGCGGTGCTTTAGACCCCCCTAGAGGAGCCTGTTCTAGAACCGATGACCCCCGTTAAACCTCACCCTCTCTTGTATTTTCCGCCTATATACCGCCGTCGTCAGCTTACCCTGTGAAGGCCCCAAAGTGAGCACAATTGGTAGTACCTAAAACGCCAGGTCGAGGTGTAGCCAACGAGAGGGGAAGAAATGGGCTACATTCACTGTCTCAGTGAACACGGATGATGCATTGAAACGAGCATCTAAAGGAGGATTTAGCAGTAAGGGGTGAAATAGAGTGTCCCCCTGAAACTGGCCCTGAAGCGCGCACACACCGCCCGTCACTCTCCCCAAATAAATTAATAAAAATAAATAAACAACTACAAAAACAAAGGGGAGGCAAGTCGTAACATGGTAAGTGTACCGGAAGGTGCACTTGGAAAAAACAGAGCGTAGCTTAATAGGCGAGCATCTCCCTTACACCGAGAAGATTCCCGTGCAAATCGGGCCGCACTGAACCCCTCCCTCCCAACAGCTAGCTCAACCCTCCAAACTTAACAAATAAGCATTAATTAAACCCAAAAACCCAAAACAACCAAACAAATCATTTTACCGCCCAAGTATAGGTGATAGAAAAGGATCTAGACGCAATAGAAAAAGTACCGCAAGGGAAAGCTGAAAGAGAAATGAAACAACCCAGTAAAGAGAAGAAAAGCAGAGACTTCCCCTCGTACCTTTTGCATCATGAATTAGTTAGTAACCTTCAAGCAAAGTGCACTTTAGTTTGAACCCCCGAAACTGAGCGAGCTACTCCAAGACTGCCTATTAGGGCTAACCCGTCTCTGTGGCAAAAGAGTGGGATGAGCTTAGAGTAGAGGTGACAGACCTAACGAGCCCAGTTATAGCTGGTTGCCTACAAAATGAACAGAAGTTCAGCCTTTTGGTTTCTTTATTCAACTCTGATAGCCCTCATAACCGATACCAAGAAGCCCAAAGAGTTATTCAAGGGGGGTACACCCCCCTTGAAAAAAGACACAACTTTTTAAGCAGGCTAAAGATCAAAAATTTCAAGGCACCATACCTAAGTAGGCCTAAAAGCAGCCATCCATATAGAAAGCGTTAAAGCTCAAGTACCCTGCCCTCCCCCAATCCCGACAACATTATCTTAAGCCCCTAACTTAACAGTAGGCCTACTTATGCAAACATAAGAGAGACACTGCTAACATGAGTAATAAGGGGGCTAAGACCCCCTCCAAGGCACCTGTTTACATCAGAACGAACTCACACTGAAAATTAACGCCCCCAACAACAGAGGGTAATGAGAAAACCAAAATAACCCAGAAAACCTCTCAGATTCTAAGCGTTGACCCCACACAGGTGTGCCCAAGGAAAGACTAAAAGAAAAAAGAAGGAAACTCGGCAAACACTGGCCTCGCCTGTTTACCAAAAACATCGCCTCTTGCACCTAAACATATAAGAGGTCCCGCCTGCCCTGTGACTTGATAGTTCAACGGCCGCAGTATTTTGACTGTGCGAAGGTAGCGTAATCACTTGTCTTTTAAATGGAGACCAGTATGAATGGCATAACGAGGGCCAAGCTGTCTCCTTTTTCTAGTCAATGAAATTGATCCTCCCGTGCAGAAGCGGGAATATATCCATAAGACGAGAAGACCCTATGGAGCTTTAGACTAAAGGCAGCCCATGTTAAAACCCCAGATAAATGGAAACAACAAAATGGCCTCTGCCCTCATGTCTTTGGTTGGGGCGACCACGGAGTACCAAGAAACCCCCGTGTGGAATGGGGCTTACACCCTTAAAGCCAGAGCCACAGCTCTTGCAAACAGAACATCTGACCAACAAGATCCGGCAAAGCCGATCAACGGACCGAGTTACCCTAGGGATAACAGCGCAATCCCCTTTTAGAGCCCATATCGACAAGGGGGTTTACGACCTCGATGTTGGATCAGGACCCCCTAATGGTGCAGCCGCTATTAAGGGTTCGTTTGTTCAACGATTAAAGTCCTACGTGATCTGAGTTCAGACCGGAGAAATCCAGGTCAGTTTCTATCTATGTAGTGCTCTTTTCTAGTACGAAAGGACCGAAAAGAGGGGGCCCCTACTTCAAGTAAGCCCCGCCCTTACCTAATGAAACCAACTAAATTAGATAAAAGGGCACCCTTCCATATTCCTGAGAAAAAGGCAAGTTAAGGTGGCAGAGCCCGGAAAAATGCAAAAGACCTAAGCCCTTTAAACAGAGGTTCAAGTCCTCTCCTTAACTATGATAACCACAATCCTTACACACATCCTCAACCCCCTTGCATACATTGTCCCTGTCCTTCTGGCCGTTGCATTTTTAACACTCCTAGAACGAAAAGTTTTGGGCTACATGCAACTACGAAAAGGTCCAAATGTTGTAGGCCCCTACGGACTTCTACAACCAATTGCAGATGGTGTTAAACTTTTTATTAAAGAGCCAGTTCGCCCCTCCACATCCTCTCCCATCCTTTTTCTTCTTGCCCCAATACTAGCCCTCACATTAGCCTTAACCCTTTGAGCCCCCCTCCCCCTCCCACACCCCGTCACCGACCTAAACCTAAGCATCCTATTCATCCTTGCCCTCTCAAGCCTTGCAGTCTACTCCATCCTAGGGGCAGGATGGGCCTCCAACTCCAAATATGCCCTAATTGGAGCATTACGGGCAGTTGCACAAACAATTTCATATGAGGTAAGCCTTGGACTAATTCTATTAAGCACTATCATCTTCACAGGGGGTTTTGCCCTCCAAACATTTAGCATTGCCCAAGAAAGCATCTGACTAATCTTCCCTGCCTGACCCCTAGCTGCAATGTGATACATCTCAACACTGGCAGGAACAAACCGGGCCCCCTTCGACCTCACAGAGGGCGAATCTGAGCTTGTCTCAGGCTTTAATGTAGAGTATGCAGGGGGCCCTTTTGCACTGTTTTTCCTCGCTGAATATGCTAACATTCTTATAATAAATACTCTTTCTGCTGCCTTATTCTTAGGGGCCTCCCACCTGCCATACTACCCAGAACTAACAACAATTAGCCTAATAACTAAAGCAGCCCTCTTATCCATTGTTTTCCTCTGAGTCCGAGCCTCCTACCCTCGCTTTCGATACGACCAGCTCATGCACCTTATCTGAAAAAACTTCCTGCCACTCACCCTAGCCCTTGTAATTTGACATCTTTCTCTTCCCCTAGCATTTGCAGGTTTACCCCCTCAGCTCTAACAAAGGAGCCGTGCCTGAAACAAAGGGTCACTTTGATAGAGTGAAAAATGGGGGTTAAAGTCCCCCCGCCTCCTTAGGAAGAAGGGACTTGAACCCAATCTGAAGAGATCAAAACTCTTAGTGCTTCCACTACACCACTTCCTAGTAAAGTCAGCTAATAAAAGCTTTTGGGCCCATACCCCAAACATGTTGGTTAAACTCCTTCCTTACTAATGAACCCCTACATCACAGCCCTCCTTTTCTTTGGGTTAATCCTAGGCACTAGTATCACTGCCTCCAGCTCTCACTGACTTCTAGCATGAATGGGGCTGGAAATCAACACCCTGGCCATCATCCCCCTAATAGCCCAAAATCACCACCCACGGGCAATTGAAGCCACCACTAAATATTTCCTCACACAAGCAACAGCTGCAGCTACACTTCTCTTTGCCAGTGTCACAAATGCCTGACTTACAGGCCAATGAGACATTTCACTAATAACCCACCCCATCCCTACAGCCATAATTACCCTTGCCTTAGCCCTAAAACTTGGTTTAGCCCCCCTCCACACCTGACTGCCAGAAGTACTCCAAGGACTCACTTTAACCACAGGACTTGTCCTTTCCACCTGACAAAAACTAGCCCCCTTTGCCCTGCTGCTTCAGCTCCCCTGCCCAAGCCAAGAACTACTAATCATTCTAGGACTTACATCTACACTAGTAGGAGGCTGAGGTGGCTTAAACCAGACACAACTCCGAAAAATTTTAGCCTATTCCTCAATTGCTCACCTTGGCTGAATGCTGCTTATTATTCAATTTGCCCCCTCCCTCACACTCCTAGCCCTAATAACGTACCTAGTAATAACAACTGCAACATTCCTAACCCTGAAAAACAATAAAGCAACAAACATCAATGCCCTGGCAACATCATGGGCCAAGGCCCCTCTTCTTACAGCCACCACCCCTCTTCTCCTTCTATCTCTTGGTGGCCTCCCCCCTATAACAGGCTTCCTGCCAAAGTGGCTCATCCTACAAGAACTGACAAAACAACAACTCCCTGCAACAGCTGTGCTGGCAGCCCTCACTGCTCTCCTTAGTCTATACTTCTACCTCCGCCTCTGCTATGCAATAACCCTAACCATACCCCCAAACAACCTAGCAGCTACAAGCCTATGACGACTTCCCTCCCTTCAACCCTCCCTGCTCCTAGCAGCATCAGCCCCTGCAGCAATTCTCCTCCTTCCCCTATCCCCTGCAATCACAGCCCTGATGAACCTTTAAGAGGCTTAGGATAGCACCAGACCAAAGGCCTTCAAAGCCTTAAGTGGGGGTGAAAATCCCCCAGTCCCTGAATAAGACTTGCAGGACACTAACCCACATCTTCTGCATGCAAAGCAGACACTTTAATTAAGCTAAAGCCTTTCTAGATGGGAAGGCCTCGATCCTACAAACTTTTAGTTAACAGCTAAATGCCCTAACCAGCGAGCATCCGTCTACCTTTCCCCGCCTGCCAAAGACAAAGGCGGGGAAAGCCCCGGCAGACTTTACTCTGCGTCTCAAGATTTGCAATCTTACATGTTTACACCCCAGGGCTTGGTAAAAAGAGGACTTAAACCTCTGTACATGGGGCTACAACCCACCACTTAAACTCTCAGCCATTTTACCTGTGGCAATCACACGCTGATTCTTTTCGACTAACCATAAAGACATTGGCACCCTCTATCTTGTATTTGGTGCCTGAGCCGGAATAGTGGGCACAGCATTAAGCCTTCTAATTCGTGCCGAACTAAGTCAACCTGGGGCTCTCCTTGGGGATGACCAAATCTACAATGTAATTGTTACAGCTCATGCCTTTGTAATAATTTTCTTTATAGTAATACCTGTCATGATTGGAGGGTTTGGAAACTGACTTGTACCCCTAATGATTGGGGCCCCAGACATGGCTTTCCCTCGAATAAATAACATAAGCTTTTGACTTCTGCCTCCCTCATTCCTCCTCCTCCTAGCATCTTCAGGTGTAGAGGCTGGGGCAGGAACAGGATGAACAGTTTACCCACCACTTGCAGGAAACCTGGCCCATGCAGGTGCCTCTGTTGATCTAACAATTTTCTCCCTTCACCTAGCCGGGGTCTCTTCAATCCTAGGGGCCATTAACTTCATCACAACAATCCTCAATATGAAACCCCCTGCTATCTCACAGTATCAGACCCCTCTATTTGTATGGGCTGTTCTCATCACAGCTGTCCTTCTCCTCCTGTCTCTTCCTGTCCTAGCTGCTGGTATTACAATACTTTTAACAGACCGAAACCTAAACACAACCTTCTTTGACCCGGCAGGGGGTGGAGACCCAATTCTTTACCAACACCTATTCTGATTCTTTGGGCACCCAGAAGTATACATTCTCATTCTCCCAGGCTTTGGGATGATCTCCCATATTGTTGCCTACTATGCAGGTAAAAAAGAACCCTTTGGCTACATGGGCATGGTCTGAGCCATGATGGCCATTGGCCTCTTTGGGTTTATTGTCTGAGCCCACCACATATTCACAGTAGGAATAGATGTTGACACACGAGCATACTTTACTTCTGCCACAATAATCATTGCCATCCCAACCGGGGTAAAAGTATTTAGCTGGCTTGCAACACTACATGGGGGAGCAATCAAATGAGAAACTCCGCTCCTATGAGCCCTTGGGTTTATCTTCTTATTCACAGTAGGTGGACTAACTGGCATTGTTCTGGCTAACTCCTCCCTAGATATTATGCTACATGACACCTACTATGTAGTAGCCCATTTCCACTATGTCTTGTCAATGGGAGCTGTATTTGCTATCATAGCAGGATTTGTGCATTGATTCCCCCTCCTCTCAGGCTATACCCTTCATGACACCTGGTCAAAAATCCACTTTGGTGTTATATTTGTAGGGGTTAACCTAACCTTCTTCCCACAACACTTCCTAGGTCTTGCTGGAATGCCTCGTCGATACTCTGACTACCCAGATGCCTACACACTCTGAAACACAGTGTCATCCCTAGGCTCCCTTATCTCCCTAACTGCTGTTATTTTATTCCTATTCATTATTTGAGAAGCATTTGCTGCTAAACGAGTGGTATCCTCCGTCGAACTCACAGCAACAAATATTGAATGAATGCATGGCTGCCCGCCCCCTTACCACACATTTGAAGAGCCTGCATTTGTACAAGTCCAATCAGGCCACTAACGAGAAAGGGAGGACTTGAACCCCCATGGACTGGTTTCAAGCCAGCCACATAACCCTTCTGTCACTTTCTTAATAAGATACTAGTATAGAAGTCAATACATTGCTTTGTCAGGGCAAAATCGTGGGTTAAACCCCCACGTATCTTACTTAATGGCACATCCCTCACAACTAGGATTTCAAGATGCAGCATCACCTGTAATAGAAGAACTTCTTCACTTTCATGACCACGCCCTAATAATTGTATTTCTTATTAGTACCCTTGTTCTTTATATTATTGTGGCAATGGTCTCTACAAAACTTACAAACATGTATATTCTAGACTCCCAAGAAATTGAAATCATTTGAACAGTTCTCCCAGCCGTTATCCTCATTTTAATTGCACTTCCTTCATTACGAATTCTTTACCTCATGGACGAGGTAACCAACCCCCACCTTACAGTTAAAGCAATTGGGCATCAATGATACTGAAGCTATGAATACACTGACTATCAAGAAATTGCATTTGACTCCTACATAGTCCCAACTCAAGACTTGGCCCCCGGCCAATTCCGACTTCTCGAAGTCGACCACCGAATAGTAGTCCCAACTGAAGCCCCTGTACGAGTGCTTGTTACAGCAGAAGATGTCCTCCACTCATGAGCTGTTCCTGCCTTAGGGGTAAAAATGGATGCAGTCCCAGGCCGACTAAACCAAACAGCCTTTATTGCCTCCCGCCCTGGGGTTTTCTATGGTCAGTGCTCAGAGATTTGTGGTGCAAACCACAGCTTTATGCCTATCGTGGTAGAAGCAGTCCCATTAAACTTCTTCCAAGACTGATCAACCCTAATACTTGAAGACGCCTCACTAAGAAGCTAAATCGGGCCCACAGCGTCAGCCTTTTAAGCTGAAGATTGGTGCCTCCCAACCACCCTTATGGACATGCCCCAGCTAGACCCCTCCCCATGATTTGCGCTTCTTAGTCTTCTCTTGACTTGTCTTTACAACAATTGCTATCCCTTAAACCCTAAACCACATTTTCCCAAATGACCTGCTCCCCAAAGCACACAAACTGATAAAACCAACCACTGAACTTGATCATGATAGCAACAAGCCTTTTCGACCAATTTGTTAGCCCCGTCCTATTAGGCATTCCCCTGATTGCCATTGCTTTTGTATTCCCGTGACTACTCTTCCCTGCCCCTGCCAATCGATGAATTACTAACCGCCTATTAACTTTACAGAACACCTTCATCGGCAGCTTCACCTCGCAGCTGCTAAAACCCCTTAACACAGGGGGCCATAAATGAGCCCTTATTTTTGCAGCCCTGATACTGTACCTCATGTCCCTAAACATGCTAGGCCTACTCCCTTACACCTTTACTCCAACAGCCCAGCTATCTGTAAACCTTGGACTAGCAGTCCCCCTCTGACTAGCCACTGTCCTCATTGGAATGCGAAATCAGCCAACAAAATCTCTGGCCCATTTCCTTCCTGAAGGCACCCCTATCCCCCTAATCCCAGTATTAATTATTATTGAAACTATTAGCCTATTTATTCGCCCTATAGCCCTCGGTGTTCGACTCACTGCAAACCTAACAGCAGGGCACCTACTTATGCACTTAATCTCAACAGCAGCTTACTCCCTTCTTTGCGTAATGCCAACTGTAGCAATCCTAACAACAATTGTGCTTTTCCCGCTCACTGTGTTAGAAATTGCTGTTGCTATAATTCAGGCTTATGTCTTTGTTCTCCTTCTAAGCCTCTACCTTCAAGAAAACGTTTATGGCCCACCAAGCACATGCATACCACATAGTAGACCCCAGCCCATGACCCCTAACAGGAGCAGTTGCTGCACTTCTAATAACTTCTGGCCTGGCTATCTGATTCCATTATAACAAAACATCTCTAATAACTATCGGAATAGTCCTCCTCCTACTAACAATATACCAATGATGACGAGACATTGTACGAGAAGGTACCTACCAGGGTCACCACACACCCCCTGTTCAAAAAGGCCTTCGGTATGGTATAATCCTCTTTATTACCTCAGAAGTTTTCTTCTTCCTAGGATTTTTCTGAGCCTTCTTCCACTCAAGCCTAGCCCCTACCCCAGAAATTGGGGGCTGCTGACCACCAACTGGTATCACACCTCTGGATCCCTTTGGCGTCCCCCTACTAAACACAGCCGTTCTACTAGCCTCCGGGGTAACTGTTACATGGGCCCACCACAGCATTATAGGAGGTGAACGAAAACAAGCCATTCAATCTTTAGCCCTCACTATCCTACTAGGATGCTACTTCACCTTCCTTCAAGCTATAGAATACTATGAAGCCCCATTCACAATTGCTGATGGTGTCTATGGCTCAACCTTCTTTGTAGCCACAGGCTTTCATGGGCTGCATGTTATTATTGGGACTTCCTTCCTAGCTGTTTGCCTCCTCCGCCAACTTAACTACCACTTTACAGTTGAACATCACTTTGGCTTTGAAGCAGCAGCCTGATACTGGCATTTTGTCGACGTAGTCTGACTATTCCTATACATCTCCATCTACTGATGAGGCTCATACTTTCTAGTACTAATGCTAGTATAAGTGACTTCCAATCACCTGGTCTTGGTTAAAATCCAAGGAAAGATAATGAATCTAATTTCTACTGTCATCTTCATTGCTGTGGCTCTTTCAACAATCTTGGCTATTGTCTCCTTCTGACTCCCCCTAATAACCCCAGATCAAGAAAAATTGTCCCCCTATGAATGTGGGTTTGACCCCCTCGGCTCAGCCCGCCTTCCTTTTTCAATACGCTTTTTCCTAGTAGCCATCCTATTTTTATTATTCGACCTAGAAATTGCACTTCTCCTCCCACTACCCTGGGGCGACCAACTACCAAGCCCCCTCATTACCTTCTTTTGAGCTGCCTCTGTTCTAGTTCTTCTTACTGTCGGCCTCATCTATGAATGATTACAAGGAGGCCTTGAGTGAGCTGAATAGGTAATTATTTTAATTAAAATATTTGATTTCGGCTCAAAAGCTCGTGGTTAAAGTCCACAATTACCTAATGACCCCTACACACTTTACCTTCTCCACAGCCTTCATCCTAGGCTTAGCAGGCCTAGCATTTCATCGAACCCATCTTCTCTCTGCCCTCCTTTGCCTGGAAGGAATAATGCTGTCACTTTTCCTAGCCCTCTCCCTATGAACCCTAGAGCTTGATGCAACAAACTTCTCAGCATCCCCAATACTACTCCTTGCATTTTCTGCCTGTGAAGCCAGTGCTGGACTTGCCCTCCTAGTTGCCACAGCCCGAACACATGGTACAGACCACCTACAAAGCCTCAACTTGCTACAATGCTAAAAATCCTTCTTCCAACAATAATGCTTGTACCAACCACATGGCTTGCACCCTCAAAACTAGTTTGACCAACAGCCCTTGCCCACAGCCTAGTTATTGCCGTTGCAAGCCTATCATGACTATGCTCCCCCAGCATAACTGGATGATCCTCCATTAACCATTTTATAGCACTTGACCCCCTTTCAACCCCCCTCCTTGTTTTAACCTGCTGGCTCCTCCCACTAATAATCCTAGCAAGCCAAAACCACATATCCTCCGAACCCATCAACCGGCAACGAATGTACATTACACTCCTTACATCCCTTCAAATTTTCCTTATTATAGCCTTCTCAGCCACTGAAGTACTACTATTTTATGTTATATTTGAAGCAACCCTAGTGCCCACCCTTATCCTCATCACTCGCTGAGGCAACCAAACAGAACGCCTAAATGCTGGTACATACTTTTTATTTTATACTCTTGCAGGTTCACTCCCCCTCCTAGTTGCACTCTTACTCCTCCAAAACTCCACTGGCACCTTATCCCTCCTAACCCTCCAATACACTGCTGCTTTTCCCATGGCTACAACTGCAGACAAAATCTGGTGGGCAGGCTGCTTACTAGCCTTCCTTGTGAAAATACCCTTATATGGCATACACCTTTGACTACCCAAAGCTCACGTAGAAGCCCCAATTGCAGGGTCTATGGTCCTAGCTGCTGTACTCTTGAAGCTCGGGGGCTATGGCATAATACGAATAATAATTGTCCTCGAGCCCTTAACCAAAGAACTCAGCTACCCTTTCATTATCCTAGCTCTCTGAGGGGTTGTAATAACAGGCTCTATCTGCCTTCGGCAGACTGACCTAAAATCACTAATTGCTTACTCCTCTGTGGGACACATGGGCCTTGTAGCAGGAGGCATCTTAATCCAGACACCCTGAGGATTCACAGGAGCTCTTATCTTAATAATTGCACATGGCCTTACTTCCTCTGCCCTTTTCTGTTTAGCAAATACCAACTATGAACGTACACACACCCGAACAATAGTCCTAGCCCGAGGGATGCAAATAATCTTGCCACTTATAGCCTCCTGGTGATTTATTGCCAGCTTAGCTAACCTAGCCCTTCCTCCCCTCCCTAACCTGATGGGGGAATTAATAATTATTACATCCCTCTTCAACTGATCTTGAGCCACAATTGCACTCACAGGGGCTGGAACACTAATTACAGCAGGCTACTCCCTCTACATGTTCCTAATAACGCAACGAGGCCCTCTCCCCCAACACATCATTGCCCTTGACCCAACCCACACCCGAGAGCACCTATTACTTGCCCTACACCTGCTTCCCCTTCTCCTTTTAATCTTAAAGCCCGAACTAATCTGAGGATGAACCTCATGTAGACATAGTTTAACAAAAATATTAGATTGTGATTCTAAAGACAGAGGTTAGAACCCTCTTGTCCACCGAGAGAGGCTTGCCAGCAACGAAGACTGCTAATCCTCGTGCCCTCGGTTGAATCCCGAAGCTCCCTCGCATGCTTTTAAAGGATAACAGCTCATCCATTGGTCTTAGGAACCAAAAACTCTTGGTGCAAATCCAAGTAAAAGCTATGCACCCCACTCCTCTAATAATATCCACAAGCCTTATTATCATTTTTACACTACTTTTCTACCCCCTCCTCACCACACTCACCCCCAACCCAAAAACCCCTGACTGAGCCTTAAAACAAGTTAAAACAGCTGTAAAACTAGCATTCTTTGTTAGCCTCCTGCCCCTTGCTCTCTTCATCTCTGAAGGTGCAGAAACTGTCACTACCAATTGAACCTGAATAAACACCTTAATGTTTGATATCAACATCAGCCTAAAATTTGACTTCTACTCCCTCATCTTCACCCCTGTTGCTCTTTATGTGACCTGATCAATCCTAGAGTTTGCCTCCTGATACATGCATGCAGACCCCAATATAAACCAATTTTTTAAATATCTATTAACCTTTCTAATTGCCATAATTATCCTAGTTACAGCCAATAACATATTTCAAATCTTTATTGGATGGGAGGGTGTTGGCATCATATCTTTCCTACTCATCGGGTGATGGTATGGCCGAGCAGATGCAAACACTGCTGCCCTCCAAGCAGTACTTTACAACCGAGTTGGGGACATTGGCCTAATCTTTGCAATAGCCTGAATAGCCACCAACCTTAACTCCTGAGAACTTCAACAAGTCTTCTCAGCCCCCCACAACCTTGACCTAACCTTTCCTCTCCTAGGCCTTGTCATTGCTGCAACTGGAAAATCTGCCCAATTCGGCCTCCATCCCTGACTCCCCTCTACCATGGAGGGCCCCACTCCGGTATCTGCCCTACTGCACTCAAGCACAATAGTGGTTGCTGGGATTTTTCTACTCATCCGAACAAGCCCCTTAATAGAAAACTACCCAATAATCTTAACAACATGCTTATGCCTAGGCGCCCTAACAACCCTTTTTACAGCAACATGTGCCCTCACCCAAAATGATATCAAAAAAATTGTTGCCTTCTCAACCTCTAGCCAGCTCGGACTAATAATAGTGACAATTGGCCTCAACCAACCTCAACTTGCCTTCCTACACATCTGTACCCATGCCTTTTTTAAAGCAATACTATTCCTTTGTTCTGGCTCCCTAATCCACAGCCTAAATGATGAACAAGATATTCGCAAAATAGGAGGAATACACCATCTTGCTCCATTCACTTCCTCGTGCTTAACAATTGGCAGCCTCGCCCTTACAGGTACCCCCTTTCTAGCAGGCTTCTTCTCTAAAGATGCAATCATTGAAGCCCTAAACACATCCCACCTTAATGCCTGAGCCCTTACCCTAACCCTTATTGCCACCTCCTTTACCGCCATCTATAGCCTACGTGTAGTATTCTTTGTTACCATGGGTCACCCACGATTTAACCCCCTCTCCCCAATCAATGAGAACAACCCTGCAGTCATCAACCCAATCAAACGACTTGCCTGAGGGAGCATCATTGCTGGGCTCTTTATTACTGCTAACATCATTCTCCCTAAAACCCCAGTCATAACAATACCCCCTCTTCTTAAACTAGCTGCTTTACTAGTTACAATTACTGGTCTTCTAGTTGCACTTGAACTGGCTAACCTCACAACCAAACAGTACAAACCAACTCCCACCCTTACCTCTCACCACTTCTCCAACACACTAGGGTTCTTCCCAGCTATCATCCATCGATTCCCTCCAAAAATAAACCTCCTGCTAGGACAATACATTGCCTCCCAAATAGTCGATCAAACATGGCTCGAAAAAGTAGGCCCTAAAGCTGTTTATACAACTAGTCTGCCACTGATTACAACAACAAGCAATGCCCAACAAGGCATGGTAAAAACCTTCCTCGCCCTCTTCTTCCTCACATTTGCCTTAGCCATCCTCCTACTGACCCTTTAAACAGCCCGAAGTGCTCCACGGCTAAGGCCCCGGCAGACTTCCAACACTACAAACAGAGTCAAAAGAAGCACCCATGCACTTAGCACTAACATCAGTCCTCCCGAAGAATACATAACAGCAACCCCTCCCACATCTGCCCGCAACAAAGAAAACTCTACCCCCTCATCAACTGTTGGCCAAAGACCCCCGAACCACCCATCTCAAAAGAAACTAGCCCCTAAAACCACTCCTACCAAATAACCAACTACATTTACAGCAACTGACCGACTCCCTAAAGTTTCAGGAAAAGGTTCTGCTGCTAAAGCAGCAGAATAAGCAAATACAACCAACATCCCCCCTAAATAAATTAAAAACAACACCAAAGACAAAAAGGGGGCCCCATGCCCCACCAAAATACCACACCCCATCCCTGAAACAACTACCAGCCCTAAAGCCCCAAAATAAGGAGAAGGGTTTGAAGCAACCACAACTACCCCTAACACAAGCCCTAACATAAAGACACACATAATATAAACCATCATTCCTGCCAGGATTCTAACCAGGACTAATGGCTTGAAAAACCACCGTTGTTATTCAACTACAGGAAACTCTAATGACTAGCCTACGAAAAGCTCACCCGCTATTAAAAATTGCTAATGATGCACTTGTTGATCTTCCTGCCCCCTCAAATATTTCCGCATGATGAAACTTTGGCTCCCTCCTAGGGCTTTGCCTTATTGTTCAAATTGTCACAGGCCTTTTTCTTGCAATACACTATACCGCTGATATCTCCTCAGCCTTTTCATCAGTTGCCCACATCTGCCGAGATGTAAACTTTGGCTGGATAATCCGAAACCTACATGCTAATGGTGCCTCCTTCTTCTTCATCTGCATTTATCTCCATGTGGGTCGAGGCCTTTATTATGGCTCCTATCTCTATAAAGAAACATGAAACATTGGGGTAGTCCTACTTCTCTTAGTAATAATAACTGCATTTGTAGGCTATGTTCTACCCTGAGGACAAATGTCCTTCTGAGGTGCTACAGTCATCACCAACCTCCTTTCTGCTGTCCCTTATGTAGGAAACTCCCTTGTCCAATGAATCTGAGGGGGCTTTTCAGTAGACAATGCAACCCTAACACGTTTCTTTGCTTTCCATTTTCTCTTCCCCTTTGTAATCCTAGCTGTAACTGTCCTTCACCTTCTCTTCCTCCATGAGACTGGCTCAAATAACCCACTAGGGTTAAACTCAGATGCTGACAAAATCCCCTTCCACCCCTACTTCTCCTACAAAGACCTCCTCGGATTTGCCATCATACTTACTGCACTCACATCCCTGGCACTCTTTGCCCCCAACTATTTAGGCGACCCAGACAACTTCACACCTGCAAACCCGCTAGTAACGCCCCCTCATATTAAACCAGAATGATACTTCTTATTTGCCTATGCTATTCTTCGATCTATCCCTAACAAATTAGGAGGAGTACTTGCCCTCCTTGCATCTATTCTAGTGCTCATACTTGTTCCTTTCCTCCACACATCCAAACAACGAGGCTTGACATTCCGCCCCTTCTCCCAATTCCTCTTCTGAGCTCTTGTAGCAGACGTTATTATTCTAACATGAATTGGAGGAATGCCAGTAGAAGACCCTTACATTATCATTGGGCAAGTTGCATCCTTTCTATACTTCTTCATCTTCCTCGGCCTCTTCCCACTTGCTGGCTGACTAGAAAACAAACTTCTACAAACAGCATGCAGCTGTAGCTCAGTGCCAGAGCGCCGGTCTTGTAAACCGGCCGCCGGAGGTTAAAATCCTCCCTGCTGCTTCAAAGAAGGGAGATTCTAACTCCCACCACTAGCTCCCAAAGCTAGCATTCTAAATTTAACTATTCTCTGACATATATGTAATTTCCCCATACATTTATATCGGACATACATTATGTAGTAAAAACATACATGTATTATCCCCATTAATTTATTTCAACCATTCATTCATCAATTATACCTGATTTATCCAACAAAATACATTAAAACATGAAATACATTACTTGACACTACAAATAACATTCAATTAACAAAAGATATAAAATGGAACATCAACAAAAATAGGAACTCAACATTCATACAAGATTCCACCCCCCTGAAATCAACACATCAATTGCAGACAAGGTATAGCATTAAAACAAGAACAAAAACCAATGTAATGATATAACAGACAAGAATTGTAGGCTTACATTTAGTGAACTATTACTGGCATTTGGTTCCTATTTCAGGAACATTGATTGATAAGTCGATCCCCATTCTTTCCTCCAACCCATTTGGCTGATAAGTCAAGAACATTGATTGATAAGTCGATCCCCATTCTTTCCTTGGAACAGCTCCTTGGTCAATTGGTGGTAAGACTCCTGGAACCGTGACCCCACATGCGAGCATTCATCCTAAAGGACATGGTTATTTTTTTTTGTCCTCCTTTCATTTGGCATTTCACAGTGCAGCGCTAAGGCTAGCTGACAAGGGTGTACATTTCCTTGCGCGTAAGTAATTATATTCATGGTGGAAAGATTTGTCCTAAAGAATTGCATAACTGATATCATGAGCATAAATAATTAATTATTCCCCTGAGATAGCTAAGGAGCACCCCCCTCGGTTTTTTTGGGTAAAACCCCCCTACCCCCCTAAACTCGTAAACTATTATTTATCCTGAAAACCCCCCGGAAACAGGAAAGCCTCGAGTTAGGGACCATGTGCTAAAAATGTACACATACACATTATTACAATAATTCACTTATCACACAAAATAAAGATAGAAACATTTAACCCAGCATTTTCTATCATCTTTTTAACCCCCCTCCTTCCAACCGTGGACTTTTATTCACCCGGAACCTTAACAAAACCTAGTCTAAAGTTAGAAACCACATGCTCCAAAATGCGTGTATTTACATTATTGCAATAGTTCACTT